AGTAAAAAGGCTAATCAGTTATTTCTTCCACGGACCCGAGGATACCAATATTAGCACTGATGGTACGAAAATGTAATTCGCTATTCAAACAACTATTCAAAGTTCCTAGAGCTCTTTGTAAGGCTTGTTGCAAAACTTGTTGTCGGACCTGATTAATTGCTCTTTGTTTTTCAAAAAAAAGAGTTTCATTTTTGTAATTTTCTAATCGTTCCAAACTATTGCAAGTAGCATTAATCAAATTTACTCTTTCTCGTTCTATCTCAGAGTATCCATTCGTTCGATACTCATCTGCTTCGATTTCCACTTTCCGTAATCTAACCCGAGCTCTTTCGAGCTGTTCAACGGCTCCTCTACGTAATTCTTCTGAATTTCGAATAGTACTCAAGATCCTCTGTTTTCGCTTATCTAATAAATCATTTAATGAAAGTAGATTATCTTTCCATTCATTTCACAACTAGAATATCTCTTCCCGAACCAAACATGAATCTTTCGATTCATTTGGCTCTCACGCTCAATTGTTTCTTTTCTCTTTTCTTTGATTGATGGGCATTCCCTTATCTTTGAATGGAATGAGCCTATCCTCTCTTTTCTGTTCGTATTCAAATCTATCGAAACTGATCTAACATCAGAATCTTAGGAGGACTCTTCAGATCAGACAAAAAATAAAAAATTGTCAGCAAAGTTGTTTCTTTATTTGTTCTTTATTTAGAACTTCTTTCTTTCAAAAAAAAAATATTTTAAAAATTCTATTATACTATTAGAATAGAAATAGAATTGAATAGAATTCTGAACTTCATTACTTCATTCTCATTATTATTAGAATGAGATTTCGATTTTCTTCATCCAAAAAATTCTCTTTTTTATACAAATACATTTTATACAAATATTTTGTATAAATACAATACATAGGTCGTCGATTCGGCAGTGGAGGGGGAAGATACCCATCTTTCCAGTTAATGGTTCAAATAATTTTATCCATATGAGTGTTCTACATCGAATAAATTCCCAATTCTTCCTTTTTTATTTTTATCATTTTTCAACCTTTTTGGTACTAACCTAGCGGTAGAAAGAGTACCATGCTATGCTGTGCCTGGACTTCAAACAATTGATCTTTAACCATGTAAAAGACCTCAACATTATTGGTTGATAGAGAAGAGAATCAAAGTTCATTTACCAATTAGTCACGAAATGCTATGGTTCTTACATATGATTTCTTAATGAAATCCAATTCAGAAGTAATTCGTCGAGATTGTGCACCTTTTGTTCCTAGTTCTGCTATAAAAAAGAATACATAAATAGAAAGAAAGTGCAGTCGGTGAAATCCAACCTATTCTTGAAATAAACAACTCGCACACACTCCCTTTCCAAAAAAAATCAATACACCCAGCACTACGCTTAGATTTATTGGATTTGTTGCTAAAATATCGGTATTAAACTCGAAACTCCCAGCGGATGACCAGTGCCCCACGGAAACAAAAGAATCAATTAGATTTTTCATATGCTCTCCCTTTATAGATAGGACTAACAAAGAACAGAGTTCTTTTTGTATCACTCCGCTTATTATTCTTAATGGAATTTGAGAATTCTCAAATCTCTTAGTTATGGTTATGTTTTTCTTCTAAGATTAAATGAAACATTAAACAAAAGGATTTGCAAATAAAAGAGCTAATGCCACGACCAGTCCATAAATTGTTAAAGCTTCCATAAAAGCCAGACTAAGCAATAAAGTACCTCGTATTTTACCCTCTGCTTCTGGTTGTCTCGCAATACCTTCTACGGCTTGGCCCGCAGCAGTACCTTGACCAACCCCAGGTCCGATAGAAGCAAGCCCTACAGCCAATCCAGCAGCAATAACGGAAGCAGCAGAAATAAGTGGATTCATGGTAAGCTCCTCACACCAAAAAAAGAAATGGTTAATGATACAACCAACCGATGAATTAGTACTTAATCTACTTCTTTTTCTACTTCTACTTTTACTATTTACTTTACTACACTTATTTTTTATTTTTTGATCTTTATCACTAAAATCTATCGGGTCGAAGTAGCTAAAAGCTCCAAATGGAATTCATAATATTACTGAATTGTCAGAACTACTTTGATATACCGTTTTTCCTTTCTACCTTATGTAATAGATATGTATACGGTTTTAGTCATTGCGTTTCCTTGTTTAGAAAATATTCTATTCTTTCTCTTTCATTCAATTCACAATAACAGAAAAAATAGAAAAAGGACTGATATGGGAATCCATCTAAATGCAGTGGGCTAGAAAAAAAGAGATAGGGGTAATTGCTATTTAACTAGTAAATAACATATACTTTTATTCTTCCATAACGTAAATCACCTGCACTTTTTCTTCTATGAAATCGTATTCTGGAACCATTCTTCGAAACATACACAAGGATTGATACTCATAGGCATTACATATACATATATGTAGTAGGATCCCCAACCCTTCTTTCTATTCCAAATTCTGCAATATCATCTATCTTTCTTCATATATAAATACATGTAGCTATTTGCATTTTCTTATCCAACCCAGTAGTGGATTATATTGAACCCCCGCATTGCTTGAATTGGGATAAGCTTCAAAAAAGACTATTTCGAAAGTTAGTCAATGATGACCCTCCATGGATTCACCTATATAAGCCGCAGCCAAAGTTGCAAAAATAAGAGCTTGAATACCACTTGTAAATAATCCAAGAAACATGACAGGTATAGGAACTACTGAAGGCACTAAAGAAACAAGAACAACAACCACTAATTCATCAGCCAATATATTCCCGAAAAGTCGAAAACTAAGAGATAAAGGTTTTGTGAAATCTTCTAGAATATTAATTGGTAAAAGTATTGGAGTTGGTTGAATGTATTTCCCGAAATATCCCAATCCTTTTTTGCTAAGACCCGCATAGAAATATGCCACTGACGTAGGTAAAGCTAAAGCAACAGTAGTATTTATATCATTCGTGGGCGCAGCTAACTCTCCTTGAGGTAACTTTATGATTTTCCAAGGTAAAAGAGCACCTGACCAGTTAGAAACAAAAATAAATAGGAACATCGTTCCTATAAATGGAACCCAAGGACCATATCCCTCTCCAATCTGAGTTTTGCTCAAGTCTTGAATAAATTCAAGGACATATTCGAAGAAATTCTGACCGTCGGTCGGAATGGTTTGTGGATTCCGAACAGCTATGATGACTGAACCTAATAAGATAGCAATTACAACCCAAGAAGTGATAAGTACTTGGGCATGAATTTGTAAACCTCCTATTTGCCAATATAAATGTTGGCCTACTTCTACACCTGATATATCGTATAACCCTTTGAGTGTTTGAATGGAACATGGTATAACATTCATATTGTCCTCTAACAGATTCAAAAAAGTAATTATTTTGATTCAACCATCTCTTTCTCAATTCATCTATGTTCATTCATGAATTGAAGTTATGAATCATATATTTCGGAAATCACATAAAAAAAAATACCAATCATTTTATGTTTTAAATCTTAAATATTATTCAATATTCAAAACATAGTTCAAACTCCAAAAGATGCAAACCAAAATAGTAAAAATCAAAGAGAGTTCACCAAAAACAAACTAATCTTCTTCTTTCTTCTTCTTAATGATAAGATTAATGATAAGATAATCAACCATTTTTTAGATAACTAGAACGGCCCTCACAAATTGCAGATACTAATTTGGTAAGAATCAATCGAATCGAAGCTATAGCATCATCGTTGGCCGGAATAGAAATATCTGCAATATCTGGGTCACAATTTGTATCGATTAAACAAATCGTCGGAATACCCAAAATGACACATTCTCGAAGAACCGTATATTCTTCTTGCTGATCAACGATAATTACAATATCGGGCAATCCCGTCATATATTTGATCCCACCCAGATATGTTTGCAAGGTAGATAACTTTCTCTTCAACATTGCTGCATCTCCTTTGGGGAGACGATTGAGTTTCCCCATCTTTTGTTCTGCTCTTAAGTCCCTGAACTTCTGAAGTCTTGTTTCTGTAGTAGACCAATTCGTTAACATACCACCAAGCCATTTTTTATTAACATAATGACATCGAGCCCTTGTTGCTGCTGATGCTACTAAATCCGCTGCTTTCTTTTTGGTGCCAACGATTAAGAATCTTTTTCCCCTACTTGCTGCATCAAAAACTAAATCGCAGGCTTCTGATAAAAAACGAGCAGTTATAGTAAGATTTGTAATATGAATACCTTTACGCTTTGCAGAGATGTAAGGAGCCATTCTAGGATTCCATTTATTAGTACCATGACCAAAATGAACTCCTGCTTCCATCATTTCTTCCAAATTGATGTTCCAATATCGTCTTCCCATTTTCCCACACTTTCTCTTTTTCTTTTTTTTTTCAAAGAGATTCAGTACCTTGTGAAATAAATAATTGTTCCGACGGAACCTTCTACCAGGATTGACCATGAATTTCATTCTTTCTTTTTTATTTCATTGATTGATTACGAAATCCATAATCGGACCAGAGAGTTAAAGTAAAAAGAATGAACCTATTGTTAGGAATTAGTAAATTACATTACGTAAATGATTGGTCTGATGTCTCATGGAAAGTGTTTGGGGCACAAGAACAAAATAATTCTCTATGGTGTAACAAAATATCTCCCATTTCCAACTCGAATAGATTCTTCCTTTTTATTTTCAAATGAATGTTTTTGTCTTGCTTTGAACGATGTACTAATTTTTTGAATCCGGTACCAACCGGTATAATCCCCCCCAGAACAACGTTCTCTTTCAGGCCTTTCAACCAATCAATACGACCTCGTAGAGCAGCTTTTGCTAAAACTCGAGCAGTTTCTTGAAAACTCGCTTCGGATATGAAACTTTGAGTATTCAGAGATGACTTCGTTATTCCCAATAAGATTGCCCGATAACAGATCGCTTCGTCCAAAACACGCCCTGCTCGCTCTGCTCGCAACAATCCAATAAATTCCCCAGGTAAAAAAACATTAGACATTCCATCTTCTGAAACCAAAACTCTTGATGTTACTTGACGTACAATAATCTCTATATGTCTATTATGGATCTGTACCCCCTGGGATCGATAAACCTTTTGGATCTTATTAACCAAAGAGATACGACTTTGGGCTATGGTTAGTTCAGCTCCAATAAAGAATCCCCAGGGGATCCCAAGAATCCTTCGGATACGGTCGTCCCAACCTTCAACTCTTCTTTCGAGGTTCATCGATATTGAATCAATTGAACGAACTTCTAAGATTTGTTCCACTTTTGGAAGACCTTGCGTTATGTCACCAGATCTCGATTTTTCATATATAAATGTAATTAATGTATCTCCTTCATAAAAGGTTTCCCCATAATGGCCATGGACAGTTGCTCCTGGAGTGACCAAATAGGGCTTAGCTGATCTTATAACTAAAGAGTCAACATGAACAATGAAAATTTGACCAGATTTTTTTATGCGTGATCCGTATTTCAATAGACATACATTTTCACAAAGGAATTGTCCAAGGCTAATTATTGTCCATGCCTCTTCACAAGAATCGTGATGGAGAAAACACCAATTCAAATGGAATGAATTCCAAATGATGTTACTGCATGGATCGGGATTATAAATACTACTATTTTCATCTAGGAAACAGTATTGAAATGGAAGTACTTGAAGCACTTGGAAAGTCTGTTGAAATTTTTCAAGTAAAAAATATTTATTTAAAAAGACTTGATTATAAGTTCTTAAATAGTAAGATGAACGAAAATTTACTATTTTAGGCACAATAGTACCTAAAGGACCCAAAAAATCCCTAATTGGAGTCAGGGGATCCGATTCTTTTGTCGCATTATTATATCTCGAAGTATTGAAGGGGCCGATTCGAAAACAATTGGATGATGACAAAATTATGAAAGATTGGCATTCCTTATTTCGATTCAACAACGTACCAAGAGTTTTCTGATGTTGGGGAAATAATTGAATCTTCGCCTTGGAATCAAAAGGATTTAGATCGGCACGATCTAATTCATTATTGGAAATCAATCCTGAACCTGCCGTATCATACCTTTTTTCGGTATACGAAATAGTGGATTTTACTAACTCAATTCGGATGAAATCACGAAGCAGATCATTTGCCCTTATTTCAACAAAAGAAGCATGAACCTCTTCTTCTATAGAACTCTTTTTTTCTTTTTCTTGGTCCCAAGTCAATACTAAGCAAGCCCGAACTAATTGAATACTTGTGTGAGAAATTCCTCGAATTGACTTGCCATTTCCATAAAGTATATAATTGACAATTCTAAGTTGTACATTATCCTTTTCCTGCAAGAGATCCTGAGAGAAAAGTGTTGCTAAATTTATCCCATCAGCTATTTCATATGTGACTACGGGCCGAACCAAAACAAAATACTTTTTTTTGGTAGGTGTAATTCGTTGGACATAGATCCAATTTTTCAATTTTTTTGATCCTTTAGAATTCTTTTTTTCCATTCCTGGTGGTATCAAAACGCCACTGTGCCTAGATATTTTATCCACCTCTCCAGAAAAATGAATATCTCCAGAAAAGATTTTCAGTTCCATACTTTTTTTTTTTCTCTCCACTCGGACTAATCCACCTACTCGACTTCTTGTATTCATATTTAAAGCAAGTCGTGTATCTACTCCAATGATACTATTGTTCCGGACCATTATGGGCGAAGATCCGGGTAAGATATGCACTTCCTCGGGAATGAAAAAAAAGCGATCTACTTTCATTTGCATTTGGTATTTCGGACTAAATTCTTTTGCTCCTCGATACTCAATAAAATCCTCTTTTTTTACGATTGAATCTACTTCGACAATCCCATATTTAGTAATTCCCGAGCTGCTTCTTCTGTATCGCGGATCATCAAAATAAGCAAGAATACTATTTCTACGTAAAATACCATTTATAGGTATTTTGATCGAAATACCAAAACAGGGTTTTAGTTTCTTTTCTTGTTCTTGATCATATTGTAAGGGAATCACGAATCTATTTCTTCGCTTTTTAGTCAAGGAATTCTCTTGACGAATAGAAGTAGAAGGCTCTATGAGATTCCAATGACCCTTGGATATGATTCGATAAGGTTTTGAATAGTCAAGAATTTCCCTATCTTTTTTACCAAGGGTATCCAACAATTTATGTCTTACTTGATCATTAGTCAGTGAGAGATCAAAGATATATCTTTCTTCGAGAGAAAAAGAATTAGCATTCATTTGATCTTGATCCTTGTGGAGTGAAAAAGACACTATATTGGATCTGCATAGACCTCCTGCTAATATCCATAAATGACTTGTTTTTGGTAATAGATGAACATTACTATATGGATATTCGGGCGCATGATAGCCATCAGTACTCCAGTGCATTTCTCCTTCTGACTCAGAATAAATATGTTTTTGAACCCTTTCTTTAAAATGAAAAGTGGACGTTCCGGCACGAATCTCGGCAATCACTTGTTCTGATTCTACATATTGATCATTTTGAACTAAAAT